TCCTTACATAAGGATTCAGAAAATATTGGATCCCCACCTACACACGAAAATTGTTGATAAAACTCTAAAATAGCATTTTCTTTTGACCCAATTTTTTTTTTCTCCTTATCGGTCAAGAAAGATAAGAAAATTTCGGGGTAGCAAACATTCTCTAGAATTTCTCTTAGATTCGAACCCATAGCTGATGATAGAACTAAAATAGATATTTTCTGTTTTCTACTCACACGAGCCCATATTCTTGCTTTTTTATCAATCTCTAATTCTAACCTGCCTCCCCAATCTGATATTATGGTGCCGGTATAGACCGAAATCCCGTTATGATCCAATTCTGACTGGTAATAGATACCAGGACTTTGTAATATTTGATTGATTACAATTCTGTATATTCCGTTTACTATAGAAATTCCAAGGGAATTCATTAAAGGAATGTTTCCAATAAAAATTCGTTGTTCTTGCATATTCCTACTGGTTTTCCAAATTAATCCCGCGGATACATATAATTCAGAAGAATATGTAAGTGATTCATAGACAGCATCTCGTTCTTTTATCAGAGGTTCTACCAATTGATATGTTTCCACAAATAATTGAAATTCAATTTCGTGATCTATATCTTCAATTTTTGGAAATTTAGAAAGTTCTTCTATTAAACCCTGATCAATAAACCGATAAAACCCTTCAAATTGTATCTGATTAAATCCAGGTATTGTAGATGTTCCCTCTTTTCCATCCCCGAGCATCTTGTTTGAATTTCCCATTTATCCGTTTATTGAAAAAATCCCATCTCTCATTCTTCACCGAATCATATCCATAGAATTCGATCTAGCAATAATGGAATTTCTATTCTGTTTACTGAATCACATGAAATTTTATCCAACTCCAAGATATATGGAATGTATTAAATACGTATGAACGGAGACTCGTGGAATTTTTTATAAGAAAGAGATCCAAATGGAATAGAATTGAGAAATACCACTGGAACTTATGGAGTTTTGTAAAGACTAGAAAAAAGTAATTTCATTTTCACCTATGATATTACATATTCCAATTCGATTGCATACCATAAAAAAATGTATTCATGATTGGATCTGTTCAAGCAGATAAACATATAATAAATAGAAAACCTGTGTTTGTTTATTTTTTTTAGTTATTATTATTTATTATAAAAAAAAAGAATGCACAGATAAGATATATATGTCCCTTTTTCTTATTTTATTGTGGTACAGTTATATTTGGGACAGCACATGCTGTGCTCTATCAAAAATTCAATTTTCTCTTCTCAATTTTCTCTTCAATGTATTCAATGAAAAATTGAAATACAAAAATTTATTGAGAATTCCTCCTCAAAAGCATCCCTAAAGAGAAAAAATACCCCATTATAGTGATAACACAACGTAACGTATGTTCTGATTCTGGGGTTTACATATACTCATAATTACTGTTATAATTGAAATTGAAGAAGATTTCTTTTTAATTGAAAAAACTAAATATGGAGTTAGTTAGAAATCCATTTCTATTTCTAATTATTTTTGTATATTATTAGAAATCAAAAAATGTAGATTTGAATTCAAAAATGGTCATGAATTTACAGTCAATAGTTAATGGTTCTGATTTGGACTAGATTCTATATTCTATATTCTAGATTTTGTGACTGAAAATCTATGTTGAAAAAAAAAGAGACAATTTAAATCGAGTTTCTATCATCGTTTTGGCGGCATGGCCGAGTGGTAAGGCGGGGGACTGCAAATCCTTTTTCCCCAGTTCAAATCCGGGTGCCGCCTCAACAACAGATTTTAAATCCCCTATGATAACTATAACAAACGTAGGAAAAGGCTCTTGCTAATTTCTTTTTATCGTTCTAAGCCTCCGGCTCGGGAGGTTCTATTCTCTAACTAAAGTTTTGCCTATCAGATTCAAGGAAAACGTTAAAGTAGTGGGGGGGGGTCTGTCTGAGTCTTTCACTAGCCAGCGACCAGCGAGGAGATTAAATTAATACTTTTGGAAAGTACCTAAGATACTTTGGATACAGACTCATGAAAGTCTCAAAATGCTCAGACATTCAATAAATATTAGATTAGATGAAGAATTGCCTTTCGTTTTACTTCCAAAAATAAAAATAAAAAACGATAAAAGAAAGAAAAAGTCTTATTCTTTCTACATCTGAGTCAAATTCCTTGGATACTTCGAAAAGTGTTCGTTTACCTGTGTTTACATCTTGTCGATTCTATTAGAAATTCTATAATAAGAATAACTCATTATAAGATAAGTGGAATAAAATAAGTGGATTTTTTGGAGTAGTTCATCAATGGTGACCAAATATCTCTCTCTGTTTTTGACTCTGCACCAGTGCTTTCACTATTATTAGTGAACAATAATGGAATAGTTTCTTCATATTCATAGAAATAGGGGACAGAATTCACATGGATATAGTAAGTCTCGCATGGGCTGGTTTAATGGTAGTTTTTACATTTTCCCTCTCTCTCGTAGTGTGGGGAAGAAGTGG